TAATAAAAATGTATTGTTCTGGGGTATATCAAGGTTTAGTCTTCGGTTCATATTTCGTCGACCAATCCTTCCCAATTCACATCTTTGTTGAAAAAATTTCTTTTGTAAGTCCTTACATAAGGATTCAGAAAATACCGGATCTCCACCTACACAAGCAAATTGTTGATAAAACTCCAAAATGGCATTTTCTTTTGATCCAATTTTTTTTCTATCCTTATCATTCAGAAAAGACAAAAAAATTTCAGGATAATAAACATTGTCTAAAATTTCTCTTAGATTTGAACCCATAGCTGATAATAGAACTAGAATAGATATTTTTTGTTTCCTACTCACGCGAGCCCATATCCTTGCTTTTCTATCAATCTCTAATTCTAATCTTCCTCCCCAATCTGATATTATGGTGCCGGTATATACTGAAATTCTGTTATGGTCCAATTCTGACCGGTAATAAATACCGGGACTTTGCAGTATTTGATTGATTACAATTCTATATATTCCATTTACTATAGAAGTTCCTAGGGAATTCATTAGAGGAATGTTTCCAATTAAAATAGTTTGTTCTTGCATATCTCTACTGGTTTTCCAAATCAATATTGCGGATACATATAATTCAGAAGAATATGTGAGTGATTCATACACAGCATTTCTTTCCTTTATCGAGGGTTCTACCAATTGATATTTTTCCAAAAAGAATTGAAATTCGATTTCATGATCTGTATCTTCAATTTTTGGAAACTTATAAAGTTCTTCTGCCAAACCCTGATCGATGAACCTACAAAACCCTTCAAATTGTATCTGATTAAATCCAGGTATTGTAGACATTGTCTCGTTTGCATCCCCGAGCATTTTGAATTTCCCATTTATAAAAAAATCCCATTATATTATTAAGTACATTCTTCGTCGAATTAGGTCGACGATTTAGTACTGATGAGATTTCTATTCTGTTTACTGAATCACATGAAATTTTATCCAAGCCCATGTTTGTATTTGAAATGTATGAACTGCGTATGAACGAAGAAATAAAGACAACTTTCTACTTAAATCGGAAGTTTCAACAGATCAAAACGGAAAGGAATTACTAAAAAAATCCTCGAAACAAAATTCTGTCATTTTAAGGTCATAGGGTTTTGTATAGAATAGCAAAACAAAAAAATAATTCAAATTAGACCATTTTATTATGATATTACATATTCGAATTTGAGAAAACTAAAAAGATTCTTGGGAGACAAAGAAAAAAGCAAATAGAATCCTTTTTTTTAGCATTAGGGATTTTGTTGTTCAAAAAATGATTTAAAGAGAAGAGAGATGTTTGTACTTTACTTTTTTTGAGTCGAATATGAATATGATTTGAAGTGTATTGTATAATATAAGAAGGGTTTCATTTAGTAAACACGTATACCTATAGACTTCTCTTTTATTGACGGTTCTGTTGGGGACAGCCCCGAGCGTGCTCTATCAAAAGAAAATTTCCATTCATGCATGAAATGAAGTAGGAAAATTTTATGATAATTCTTTATTGACAATATATCTAAATAATAGATATCTCTATTTATGTTCGGGGGTTTACATATATTCATATGTTTTGTTATAATTGAAATTGAGAAATTTTTTTTAATTAAAAAAAAATACAGACTAGTTCTGATTAAATTTGTATTTTGTCATCCAGAATCGTTCATGAATTAAATTAGAAGTAAGGAGTCAATGGTTAAATTTTAGGAAATAAAAGGATTAAGGAAAACAGAAGTCAAAACGCAAGTACAATAAAAACGAAGTAATCCGGGAAAAATTGTATCTATTTTGTATCGTTTTGGCGGCATGGCCGAGTGGTAAGGCGGGGGACTGCAAATCCTTTTTCCCCAGTTCAAATCCGGGTGTCGCCTGAATTGAATTGAATCACCAAAAAACTCGAAATCCTAATCAATTTTTTAGATTGGTTTCTCAATAGTGTTCAGTAGAATCCTTTTTTGACTATGCGACATTAATTTCACTATTATTAGTTATTATTAATTATTAGTGAGGAATAATTCCTTCGTATTTATAGAGATTAGAGGGCATAATGCACATGGATATAGTAAGTCTCGCTTGGGCTGCTTTAATGGTAGTCTTTACATTTTCCCTTTCACTCGTAGTGTGGGGAAGAAGTGGGCTTTAGAAGTACTACTAATTGAGTTCAGGAATCAAACCCGCTTGTTTTATAGATCATCCTGCAACGCATTTTGAACTATTTAAAATAAAAACTCTCAATTTGGAATCCCATTGGATTCCAACATAGGAATATATGATAGGAATAATACTACTTGAATCCAAAATCCAATTTCATTGATTCCCGTCTTTTTACTTCGAAAAGAAAGAGATTCGGGTGATTGGAAATTTATTCCAACCAAAAATTCTTCTGAAATTTTCTATTTCAATCAACGGGAAACGGGAATGGGCTCTTACTATCTTTATAGACGGATACTAAGCTAAGTAAGACCGGACTTTTTTTTATTTATTCTTGACTCTTCAAAAAAGAAATCCTTTTGTTAAGTGTATACGCACTTTACTATAAGAAGAGACTGGGCAATAATAAGATCTTGCCTCGGGCGAGTTACATATTGGACATTTGCCTTTTGGTTTCTATTCTAATTTTTGAAAGGCAGTTTATGCTTTATCGACTTATTTATTTCATATGGTGTTAAAAATTTTAAATAGGCAAGGTTTCCCCTTACTTATTAGACTTATTAGTAAAAGGAAAGGAATTAGAATTGTTTTTTCGGATTGATCGGAACAAATAGATGTAGCAAATTAGGTCTTATGTCAATTCCATACAATATATTGATATGGAATATATATACAAATATAGGAAGAGCATGTTGTAGGTTGATATATAGAAACTTAAGCGTTTACCTTTATTCTAGATTACAAACTAAATTACAAACTAAGAGAGTATGGTAGAAAAATGCATTTTTCTACCATACTCTCTATTAGAAAATTTCCGATTTATAGTACGCTCATTTCATTTAATCATTTAAGTTAAGACGTGAAATGGAATCCCTTTCATTTGACTTCGTCAATTTTTGATAAGAACTTGGAAGAAAAGTTTGATTCAAATGAATTTTCAAATTCAATTGAATTAATCATTTTGACTTACTGTTTTTACGTAAATGATAAGTAGAAAGGCGGTAGGAACTAGAATGAATAGTGCAGTAGCAATAAATGCAAGAATATTTACTTCCATAATCTCATCGATTTTTTACTTCGCAATAACTCGGGATTTAATCCCCTAGAGATAATAAATCTTTCGTCTGTAAATTCAATGAATGAATTACCTCTCGATGATCGAGAACCGGATCACTATCATGAATAACAATATCTAATCTATCAAATCAACTCGTCGTCAAGACTTGAATAGTATAACATAGGAAGTTCTTTTATCCATACCGAATCCAAATTTGGATTCCTAACTTAATTACTATTACTCCAAAATTCTATTTATTTATCATCCGTTTCCTTGTTTTTTCTATAATTCACCTTGTGTCTTCCCCGGACAGTTTTCTGATGAAGGATCATCAGATTGCCTTTCCACTTCAATTAATTACATAGTTCCAAACCTAACAAACAATAAAAGCGGGGTGGAAAAACAGGAAATAAAAAAGAGATCAAGACACCTTTTTGCTTTAGGAATAAAAGTATATCTCTCGACACTCTTTACTAGTTCATAGAAAGGGAAAATTTTCTTTTTTTATTTATTGGATCCACCGGGACTGGCGGGGCTCGAACCCGCAGCTTCCGCCTTGACAGGGCGGTGCTCTAACCAATTGAACTACAATCCCAGGGAAATAAGGGATCTGGCAGAAAATTTGATTCTTTTTTATCTTCGTCTATGGCAGATTGACGCGGTTTATTGGGCCGAGCTGGATTTGAACCAGCGTAGACATATTGCCAACGAATTTACAGTCCGTCCCCATTAACCGCTCGGGCATCGACCCCATAAGAATCCATTTTTCTTTTATAGGCTTATTGGTAATCCATAATCAACTTCCTTTCGTAGTACCCTACCCCCAGGGGAATTCGAATCCCCGCTGCCTCCTTGAAAGAGAGATGTCCTAAACCACTAGACGATGGGGGCCTACTTGACCAACCGCCCTCATACTATGATCATAGTATTATCAGTTTTTTAAAATTGTCAATATAATGGAATGATCAGATCTGAAGGATCTTTCCGTTTTTCATAATTGTATAGCATTTTTGGATTCGTCATTCATATTCACGAATCGTTCATTAGAATCAACATTTTCTATATAAATCTGGCCGGATCAAGAAGTTATCAAAAATTTTCTTTAAAACTTTTAGTTCAAGGGGACAAGTAGAATCTCTTCATCACATGAGTCGGCAAAATATCTCAAAAATTGTTGATGTCGAATTGGTAAGTGTACGTGTATGTTATGTATCAATCAAGTGAATTTTGTTTTAATAAGACCTCAATAAAAGAAAATAAATTAGGGCCAGTCTTGTCTTAACAGGATTCATTTTACCCCTACTTTCTAGGTAAATTGGCTTTGATTATAGCCACTACGAGTCTACTGTATATACTTAGGTATATAATTATATATAATATATGATATGTGCATATAGAGATTTTATCTACAGAGCGACTTGTTCGGGAATTAAATAAAACAAGCCCTTTTAACTCAGTGGTAGAGTAACGCCATGGTAAGGCGTAAGTCATCGGTTCAAATCCGATAAAGGGCTTTTATTTTTTCATAATTTTTTTTTTCAAAAAAGTCCAGTCATAGTAGAGATCTTTTTTTTTTGGAATACAAAGAGAACAAATCGGATAGAAAATAGGTTACCATTATACTGAGCTAGGGGTTATAGTTCTAGTTATAAGATGGAAGATTTGTTCGAGAAATTTTCATGCTTATGTGAATAAGCCTAAATTGCCTCTTGAATCGACAAAGATCTCTATCTTTCATTCTACCAAGCAAACCTCATTGGAAAGATTTGAAATCAACAAAAGA